TTTTGAAATGAATTAAGTAAGGTTAAATTTAATAAAGATGAATAAAAAGGCTTATATAAACAGTATGCTATAAATATTCCAAAAAAAGCTATACTGACTGAAAACGTTGCATTTCTCAAAAATTCATACCAATCTACAAAATTTTGTGAATTTTTATGCAAAAGGTTTATCGCCGGCGTGAATAATTTTGATAATATATCAAAGTCTATTCCTTCTTGATTGAAAGGAATTCCTACGGCTCCAACAAACAAAGTAAATAAAAGCAATACAAGCATGGGAAATAGCATAGTATTGTCTGATTCATGGGGATAATAGAAAGTTCTTGTATTAAGTCCAAAATTTTCAACAGTAATAAAAGTTTTATTTCTTACATTATTACTAATTTTATATGTTTTATGGCAAAAAAACGAAGCTCTTTTCATATTATTCATTGTTAATAATGGTACTAACTCAAAATATCTATTAAGTCTTTTTTCTTCTTCTTTACCCCATAAAGAAATTGAATATAAGGAGCTACTCTTTTTTCCACTGTAATTTATAAAAAAAGTGTTTAAATGTCCTTCAAAAGTAAGTAAATAAATCCGAAACATATAAAATGCGGTTAATCCCGCTGTTGAACAAGCTATTATTGCAAAAATCGGCGAAAACAACAAACTATCATTAAGAATTTCATCTTTAGACCAAAAACAAGCAAGGGGTGGAATACCACAAAGAGAAAGTGTTCCTACAAAAAAGGCAGTTTTTGTAATCGGTACATGTTTTGTCAAACCACCCATAAGAATCATATTCTGACTTTTATCGGGAGAATATCCAACTATAGCTTCCATTGAATGAATTATGGATCCAGATCCTAAAAACAACAAAGCTTTCGAATAAGCATGAGTAATCAAATGAAATAAAGCGGATCGATAAGACCCCATACCTAGAGCTAACATCATATAACCCAGTTGAGACATTGTAGAATAGGCTAAACCCCTCTTAATGTCTTTTTGAGCAAGAGCTAAAGTGGCTCCTAAGAGTACTGTTATTATACCTATCAAAGATATTATATACATTATAGAAGGAATAACTATAAAAAGAGGAAGAAGACGAGCTACAAGAAAAATTCCCGCCGCTACCATAGTAGCAGCATGTATAAGAGCCGAAATAGGAGTAGGGCCCTCCATGGCATCAGGTAACCATACATGAAGAGGAAATTGTGCGGATTTAGCAATAGGACCCACAAATAAGAGAAATGCACACAAAGTAAGGAATAAGATATTTACTCTATTATTTAGAATTAAATTATTGAATATTTCGAACAAATCCTGAAATTCAAAACTGCCAGTTATCCAATAAAGACCTAAAATTCCTAATAATAAACCAAAATCCCCTACACGATTAGTTACAAAAGCTTTTTGACAAGCATTCGCCGCAACAGGTCGTGTGAACCAAAAACCTATTAATAAATATGAACACATTCCGACCAATTCCCAAAAAAAATAAACTTGGATCAAATTAGAACTAGTAACTAATCCTAACATTGAAGTATTAAAAAAACCCATATAAGCAAAAAACCTCAGATATCCTTGATCATGAGACATATAATTGTCACTATAAATAAGAACCAAAATTCCAACAGTTGTAATTAATATTGACATAATAGACGTAAGTGGATCAATAAAGTAACCGAACTCAAAAGAAAATTCATTATTTATGGTCCAAGACCATACATTTTGATGAATAGAACTTATAAAAATTTGTTGAATAAATAGATAGAGTGAAAAGATCATAACTATACTTAACAAAAAAATACTCAGAAAAGTCCACATACGCCGAAGGTTTTTTGTTGCTGTCGGAAAAAGTAGAAGTCCAACTCCTAGTAAAAAAGGTACTGGAAGTGGAATGAAAGGGATGATCCATGAATATTGATATGTATGTTCCATAAAATAAAAACCCTTTTATTTTATTCTTTATTTTTTATTCACTGGTTTGTATATATATTTTTTTTTTCAAAAGGGACAATAAAAAAGAACGCGATTTCAAACCGAAATATAAATTTTTTGAATTAGTATAATCCTTCATAAATCTTTGAAAATAAATATATATTAAAATCAAAAAATTAGAAGTGATTAAATAATATTACTAAGCTATTGCCAAAAAAAATTATTTGTCTTTTTTATTACTACTAAATAAAATTGTGATTTTCTACAGATATAGAAAAAGTTAATTATAATTCCGTACTACAAATAATTTATATACATATATTAAGAATAGAACAAAGATTTACACGACAAAAAAAGACTTAATATTAATTATAAAAGAAAAAACTTTACATAAAAATTTTATTTGAGTTTGATAATTTAGAATTATTAAGGAATTTATTTTAATTTTGGAATTTAGTGACTGTCTTCCAGTACACTAAGTGATCTTTTTTTTTGCAAGAAAGATTATTATAATTTCAGAATTTTATTGATAATATAATCTATCAGTAGAGATTAATTAAATGAGCACTCTCGTACGGATTTCAAACGTTAAAAAAAATAAAATTTTAATAACAAAAAAAAGTAAAAAACCGTTGGGTTTTAAACTTTTGAATGTTTTTTTGTTTTGAAAATAATATATAATAAAATTTTAAAGAAAAAACTCAATATGGAGTACGAAATAATAGCATAATAAATGTCTTTGACATCCAATTATACCACTGAAAAACTTTTTTTTTCATTTTTGAATGGCAGTTCCAAAAAAACGTACTTCTATCTCGAAAAAGCGTATTCGTAAAAAATTTTGGAAAAGGAAGGGATATTGGACATCGTTGAAAGCTTTTTCGTTAGGTAAATCACTTTCTACAGGTAATTCAAAAAGTTTTTTTGTACAACAAAATAAATAAAAAATACTATAATAATTAGAATTCTCCTAAAAAAAACTAATAAAAAAAAAAAAATTAGGAACCAAAAGAGGAACAAAAAGACAATATATAGATAAAAAGAAAGGTTAACATTTTTTTTCCAAACAAGGGATTCTTTTTTTCCCCATCACTAACTTGCTGCAATAAAAAAAAAGATCTTGTATTTCCTCTTAACGAGGAAATACAAGATCTTTAAGCGAAATCAATAGGTTCTTAAAATTAATTAATTCTTAAGTGAAAAACTTTTAACTTTATACCTTTAGGAATTATTATTTATCTGAATTGTTATATTCTTTACTTGGAATCAAATTGATAAAAGCATCTATCCATAACAAGTGAATATTAGATAATAATAAATAATAATATATTATTTCTAAGTGATCAAAAAATATTATGTTTGTACTGTTTGTACAATATAAAACGATGTAGCAAAACAGATGGTTTGATAATTATTTTTGTTATCTTGAGCAATTAGGCAAATCTTATTTTATTTAAAATTTCTAAGTATTTTGGCGAAGTTTTTAATTTTTAGAAAAAGCATTTTTATTGTATTCTAAAAAAAAAGAAAGTACAAAAAGTTAATTAAAAAAATTTAAACTAACTCAGGTAAAAAAAAGATCTTAATTGAATTACAACCCCAAAAACCTATTTAAATAGTTTTTTTTTTAATGAAATCAATTGTAAATTCCATTGAATTGGCCTCTTTATTTATATTTTAATCTCGACGATTGAATAAAAACTTGTTAGTATTGTTTTGAACAAGTTGCCGCTATGGTGAAATTGGTAGACACGCTGCTCTTAGGAAGCAGTGCTATAGCATCTCGGTTCGAGTCCGAGTAGCGGCATAAGATCTTATAAAAGAGATATTATAAGTTTTATAATCAAACTAATACCCGACTTTTTTCTAAAATCGGGTAAAACCTAGTATTAATTTATTAATTTTTAACAAATTTTTTATGATTTTTTCAATTTTAGAGCATATATTAACTCATATATCTTTTTCGGTCGTTTCTATTGTACTGACAATTTATTTTTTAACTTTTTTAGTTAATTTAGATGAAATCATAGGATTTTTTGATTCATCAGATAAAGGAATCGTAATTACGTTTTTTTGTATCACAGGATTATTATTCACTCGTTGGATTTATTCAGGACATTTTCCATTAAGTAATTTATATGAATCATTAATTTTTCTTTCGTGGGCTTTTTCAATTATTCATTTTGTTTCCTATTTTAATAAAAAACAAAAAAATCACCTAAACGCAATAACTGCGCCAAGTGCTATTTTTATTCAGGGTTTTGCTACTTCAGGTCTTTTAAACAAAATGCCTCAGTCTGCAATATTAGTACCAGCTCTCCAGTCCCAGTGGTTAATGATGCACGTAAGTATGATGATATTAGGCTATGGCGCTCTGTTATGCGGATCATTATTATCAATAGCTCTTATAGTCATTACATTTCGCAAAGTTGGCCCTACTTTTTGGAAAAAGAATATAAAAGAAAATAATTTATTAAATGAATTATTTTCTTTTGATGTACTTTACAACATAAATGAAAGAAATTCTATTTTACTACAACAAAACATTAATTTTAGTTTTTCTCGAAATTATTATAGGTATCAATTGATTGAACAATTAGATTATTGGAGTTTTCGTATTATTAGTCTTGGATTTATTTTTTTAACCGTCGGCATTCTTTCAGGAGCTGTGTGGGCTAATGAGACGTGGGGTTCATATTGGAATTGGGATCCAAAAGAAACTTGGGCGTTTATTACTTGGACCGTGTTCGCAATTTATTTACATATTAAAACCAATAGGAATGTTAGGGGTATAAATTCTGCAATTGTGGCTTCTATAGGCTTTCTTTTAATTTGGATATGCTATTTTGGCGTCAATCTTTTAGGAATTGGTTTACATAGTTATGGTTCATTTACATCGAATTAAATAAAACATTAACCAAAAAATAAAGGAAAAAAATAGTATCTATATATAACTTCATATTAAGTTAAGAAATCTAATTTAGTTTTAGTAGTAAATAGTCAAGAACCTTTTGAATCATTGTATTACTTGATTCAAAAGGTTCTCACAATACAAAGACCAAAGACTTCTGATTACAATTCAATTTAATGCTTTTTTTTTTCCTGAAAACTAGCCATAAAAATAATTAGATAAAATGGATTCGACCTTGTCACTTGCTAATGAGAGCACAAAATCAGGATAAATCCCAATACCTATTATTGGTATAAGAATAGAGATTGAAAGAAATAACTCTCGGGGTCCAGAATCAAAAAAAGAAAAGTTTTTGGCATTAATTAACTTGTATCCATAGAACATTTGGCGTGACATAGATAATAAATATATAGGAGTTAATATCATTCCAATTGCCATTACAAAAATAATTAAAATTTTTGAAATTAATAAATATTTTTGGCTGGTAATTATTCCAAAAAAAACGATTAATTCTGCAACAAAACCACTCATGCCCGGTAATGCAAGGGAAGCCATCGATAAGATAGTAAACATTGTAAATATCTTTGGAATGGAGATAGCCATTCCACCCATTTCATCAAGATAAACAAGCCGAATTCTATCATAACTAGTTCCTGCCAAGAAAAAAAGTGCAGCGCCAATAAATCCATGAGAGATTATTTGTAAAATAGCTCCATTAAGTCCGGGGTCCGTTATAGAACCAATACCTATAATTATAAAACCCATATGAGATACAGAAGAATAGGCTATTCTCTTTTTTAAATTACGTTGACCAGGAGATGTTGAAGCTGCATAAATTATTTGGATTGTACCGACTACCACCAACCAAGGAGAAAACATAGAATGAGCGTGAGGTAATAATTCCATATTGATTCGAACCAACCCATATGCTCCCATTTTTAATAAGATTCCAGCGAGAAGCATACAGGTACTGTAATGTGCCTCGCCGTGGGTGTCAGGTAACCAAGTATGTAAAGGTATAATCGGTGATTTGACGGCAAAAGCAATAAGAAATCCAATATAAAAAAGTATTTCGAGTGTGGCAGGATAGGATTGATTAGCTAATAGTTCTAAATTTAATGTTGGTTCGTTCGAACCATATAAACTTATACCTAAAACTCCTATTAATAAAAAAATAGAACTTCCTGCAGTGTATAAAATAAATTTTGTAGCTGAATACAGACGTTTCTTTCCACCCCACATGGATAAAAGTAGATAAACGGGAATTAATTCTAATTCCCACATGATGAAAAAAAGTAAAAGATCCCGAGAAGAAAACAATCCTATTTGACCACTGTACATTGCTAACATCAGGAAATGAAATAATCGGGAATCCCGAGTAACAGGAAAAGCCGCTAACGTAGCTAAAGTAGTAATAAATCCCGTCAGTAAAATTGTTCCTACAGAAAGTCCATCTATTCCCATTCTCCAGTAAAAATCAAAAAAATTTATCCATTTATAATCTTCGGACAGTTGAATTAATGGATCGTCCATTTTATAATTATAACAAAAAGCGTAGGTCGTTAGAAGAAGTTCTAAGATACAAATGCATATAGTATACCATTTATTTACTTTATTTCCCCTATGCGGGAGAAATAACATTAACGAACCAGCAGATATTGGAAAAACAACAATTATTGTTAACCAAGGAAAATCATTCGTGGTAAAGACAAGATACACCAGGTCCAAAGAACGCGTACTCAAAAAAAATATATAAATAAAAAATATAATTTAACTTTTTTGAGTACGAGTACTTGTCAATAAAAAAGAATAAAATTTATTCCAAATTTATTCAAATGAGGTTTTCGGTAACGTATCAATAAGCTAGACCCATGCTTCGAGTTGTTTCATGCCATAAATAAACTCGAACGCTCAAAAAATCCGTCGGACAGGCAGATTCACATCTCTTACAACCAACACAGTCCTCGGTTCTTGGAGCGGAAGCTATTTGCTTAGCTTTACATCCATCCCAAGGTATCATTTCTAATACGTCTGTAGGGCATGCTCGGACACATTGAGTACATCCTATACAGGTATCATAAATTTTTACTGAATGTGACATAGGATCTATAGTTTTTTGAATGTCATAAATTTTCAATCTAGTAAACTTCTAACTGAATGATATATTAAAATACTAGATGAAGCAATGATTTCCTTTAATAGAATTTTTTTAATGAATTCTGGCTCAATTGATTAAAAAAGGGCTAAAATACTTTGATTTCTTATATTTTCACAAAAATAATCTAGTAAGTCATAACCTATTATATATATGCAAATTAAAACCTATAATTTTTTTTTTTTGCTACTTATTAAATAAGTTTTGCTACTTATTAAATAAGTTTTGCTACTTATTTAATAAGGTCGATTGGTTGATGCGAGTTGATTTTCTGTTACGATAAATTGACGAAACTATAGCTAATCCAATAGCTGCTTCAGCGGCTGCAATTGCTATAACAAAAATGCAGAAAATATCCCCTTTTAGTTGGGAATTATCAAAAAAATCAGAAAATGTTACGAAATTCATATTAACTGCATTGAGTATAAGTTCAAGACACATAAGAGCCCTAACCATATTTCGACTCGTGATCAATCCATAAAGACCAATCAAAAATAAATAGGCACTCAAAACAAGTACATGTTCGAGTATCATTCAGCAACTCCTTATCAATTTTGATTCATTTCAATATGAACAATAATTCACCGGATTCAATCAACTAGAATATAACAAAAAAGTACGAATAAAAACTATATTTAGGTAAAATTTTGGTAAAAAAAAAATATTTCAAATATATATAAAATAAAAATATATTTAAAATATTAAATAGTATTCAATCAAATTTAATTGAATGAACGAAAAAAATATCATAACATACACAAAGTTTTCTTTAGTCTTTACTAATGGAACGTTTTTTATTGACGAGCCACCGAAATTGCACCTATCAAAGCAACTAAAAGAATTATTGAAATGAGTTCAAATGGAAGAAAAAAATCTGTTGATAAATGAATTCCTATTTGTTGACTATTACTTATTAAATCTTGCTCTATAATCTGGTTTAATCTTGTAGTCCAAATAACCCCGTACCATGACGTATCGAGAATTGTAGAAATTAATGAAAAAAGAATAGTTGTACAAACCAACGAAGTAATCCCATTCCCAACGGTCCACAGATTGAAATTTGTGTAATATTCTGAATCATTCATGAACATCACAGCAAATATGATTAAAACATTTATGGCCCCCACGTAAATAAGGAGTTGTGCAGCAGCTACAAAATGGGAATTTGATAGAATATACAATAAAGATATACAAACAAGAACAAATCCTAAGGAAAAGGCCGAAAATATTGGGTTGGGAAGTAATACCACTCCCAGACCTCCTACTAGAATACCGGATCCCAGAAAAACTAAAAGAAAATCATGTATTGGTCCAGGCAAATCCATTATATTATTAAAAAAAGAAAAAAATCGAAACCCTTTTCATGACCTTATTAATTTAACCGGGGAATTTGTTTTTAATATGTTTCTAATAAAGTTAAATTAGAATCTAATGGATATGAATTTATGTAGATACAATTATTAGACAGTTTCGCTTTTTTATGCTAAAGTGTTCAACCTATCTGTTTAAATAAAGTAATTACGAATTTATTATATTAAAAGAATGAGCCTTAATACTTAAGATTATTATATAAATATAATACAAGTTTTAATTAAATTCTTTATATAATTCAAAAAATTTGAATTCTTTTTTTAATAAACTTAATGGGTTTACCCTTTTTTTGTTTGAGGTGAATTTAAAATTGTTCGAATAGTGTAATCGTCAATTACTGACATTGGTAAACGACCCAAAGCTATTTGATTATAATTCAATTCGTGACGATCATAAGTTGAAAATTCATATTCTTCAGTCATTGACAAACAATTTGTTGGACAATATTCAACACAATTACCGCAAAATATACAAATTCCAAAATCAATACTGTAATTAAGCAATCGTTTTTTTCGAATATTCGTTTCCAATTTCCAATCAACAACAGGTAGATCTATAGGACATACTCGAACACATACTTCACAAGCAATGCATTTATCAAATTCAAAATGTATTCGCCCGCGGAAACGTTCCGAGGTTATTAATTTTTCATAGGGATATTGAATAGTTACAGGTAAACGATTTGTGTGGGATAAGGTAATCATGAAACCTTGACCAATATACCTTGCGGCTCGTAGGGTTTGTTGACCATAATTCATGAATCCGGTTATCATAGGAAGCATATTGTAATTATCTATAAATAATTTTATCTTTGTTTCTTTCTCTTGTTTAAAACAAGTAATGAATATATTGGATTCTTTTTTAATTTATAGTGAAAAGAGTTGGAAAGAAGTTGTTAATAATAGATTACCAAGGGAAATAGGTAAAAGAAATTTCCATCCAAGATTTAGTAGTTGATCCATTCTTAGCCTAGGTAAAGTCCATCTTGTTGCGATAGAAATGAACAAGAACAAATATGTTTTAGCTAATGTAATAAAGATACCTATTGTTGTTCCAAAAGTTTGATCCCTTTCACATAGCTCCAGAATGGATATATACGGAATAGAAATATTCCAACCGCCTAAGTATAGAACTGTCACAAATAATGAGGAAATTAATAGATTTAGATAAGAAGCAACGTAAAATAAACCAAATTTGATACCTGAATATTCAGTTTGATAACCTGCTATTAATTCTTCTTCCGCTTCTGGTAAATCAAATGGTAATCTCTCGCATTCTGCTAGGGAAGAAATTATAAAAATGATAAAACCTATAGGTTGACGCCACAAATTCCATCCCCAAAAACCATATTTTGATTGTGCCTCAACTATATCAACTGTACTTAAACTGTTAGATAATCCTAGTCGGCGATAACATTACTATTCTCACCGCTATTACAAAACCGTACATGAGGTCTTCGCCTCATACGGCTCCTCGGGGGCCAGAAATAAATCTAAGGACCAGATTAGTATTATTTAGATGGATATGATGTGTTCTAAAATAGATTAAATATATCTGGGGTCCCGAATTATACCAATGGAATTCTGTCTGCTCAAATTCTAAGAATAAAAAAGCGCTTCGGAATTCATCTCATCCTTTACAAATTTTAATTTCTATTTGTTGAGTCATAACTTAATCCTTTAATAAAAAACTCCTTGTAAAAAAAAAGGTATTTCAGTCCATCGTGGTTTTCAATTACGAAAAAGAATTAGACATCCTATTAGTTTATTATTCATGACAAAAATTCTATTTTATTTTCGAAATAAATGAAAAAACTATCCTTGTTTCGTTCCTATTCTTCTTTCCTTTTTTATAAAAAAGTTGGTGGACTTAAAAAATAAAAGATTATTTCGTTTCTGATAGTCATTACATTTATCGGTGGATAGGAGCATACTCTGAATCGGAATCTTGGGGAGTACTGTCTGATCATTTCTACTAATTTCAAGCCCCAATTAATCTTCTTTTTTTGTTATCTTATGGTATGCATAAATATCTTTGCAATTTGTTTAATCTCTATTACAAATTCTTTGTGTATTTTGGTGTTTCTAACCATCCACTCACTTTTACCTAATGGCTGCTCACTTTGTAATACATGTATGTTAATCTATATAACTGTATAGTGAAAACGCCATACGGTTAAAATTTTGAACCCGCTTCAAGCCAGGATGACTAAATCAACCAACCTTGGGGTAAAGAGATTATTACGATTATGTTTATTTCCGTTTAACCTTTGTACATAGGAAATGAGACTCAATTTTTTACTGCTAATTTCTGAGCAGTTTTTTTCACTCATATATAACTATCAAATTCCTTTTATTAAGATTAACAAAAAAAATATATATATTCCGTTTTTAACTTAATTAGTCTAGAAGAAACGTATTATAGTAAAAATGTTTATATTTCAACGAATCGCACGTAGAGATATTGATAAAACACATAGAGTTAATGGTATTTCATAACTAATCGATTGGGCAGCAGCTCGCAGACCACCTAAAAAAGAATATTTATTATTTGATCCATATCCTGACATAAGAAGTCCAATAGGAGCAATACTTGAGATGGCAATCCATAAAAAAATACCAATATTGAGATCCGCTAAAACAAGGTGATTGCTAAAGGGAATTACTGAATAACTTAGTAAAATTGAGATAACTGCTATCGACGGTCCAATACTAAATAAAGGGCTATTTCCTCTAGCTGGACGAAGATCTTCTTTAAAAAGTAGTTTTGTCCCGTCGGCTAGGGCTTGAAGAATTCCCAACGGGCCAGCGTATTCAGGTCCAATACGTTGTTGTATCCCTGCAGATATTTCTCTTTCTAACCACACAATTACTAGTACACCTGTTATGATTCCCAATACAAGAGAAAATATAGGGACAAACATCCATATTAGTCCGTAGACCTCTTTTAAAGATTCCAATCTAACAAAAGAATTTATAGTTTGTACTTCTGTTGCATAAATTATCATTTTAACGATCAACTTCTCCCATAATTATATCTATGCTACCGAGTATCGTCATAATATCAGCCAATTTCATTCTTTTAACTAGTTCAGGAAGAATTTGCAAATTAATAAAACCCGGTGGTCTTATTTTCCATCTCCAAGGAAAACCACTTTGATCTCCTATGAGAAAAATTCCCAACTCCCCTTTTGGGGCTTCAACTCTTACATAAAGTTCTTGTTTCGATAATTCAAAAGTAGGAGCAGGTTTTTTACTAATGAATCGATATTCAAAATCATTCCATTCTGGATTCCTTTTTTTATCAAAGCCTCTGCTTTCTAAATTCTCATAGGGACCTCCCGGAAGTCCTTCCAGAGCCTGTTGAATAATTTTTATGGATTCTGTCATTTCGCTAAGTCGTACTAAATAACGAGCTAATGAATCCCCTTGTTTTTGCCATTGAATTTCCCATTCAAATTCATCGTAAGACTCATAACGATCAACTTTACGAAGATCCCATGGTATTCCGGATGCGCGTAGCATTGGTCCGGATAAACCCCAATTTATTGCTTCTTCCTCACCAATAATCCCAACTCCTTCAACCCGTTCTAAAAAAATAGGATTTCGCGTAATCAGTTTTTGATATTCAACAACCTCGGTTAAAAAATAATCACAAAAATCCAAGCATTTATCTATCCAACCATAAGGTAAATCAGCCGCAATCCCTCCAATACGAAAAAAATTATGCATCATTCTCATACCGGTGGCAGATTCGAATAGATCATATATAAATTCGCGTTCTCTGAAAATATAGAAAAAAGGAGTCTGTGCACCAATATCTGCCATAAAAGGGCCGAGCCATAACAGATGAGAAGCTATACGACTCAATTCCAGCATAATTACTCTGATATAGCTGGCCCTTTTAGGAACTTGAATATTTCCCAATTGTTCTGGTCCATTTACTGTTATTGCTTCTGTAAACATAGTAGCTAAATAATCCCATCGCGTTACATAAGGTAAATATTGTATAATTGACCGGTTTTCTGCAATTTTTTCCATTCCCCTGTGTAAATAACCCAATATGGGTTCACAGTCAACAACATCCTCGCCATCTAGAGTAACAATTAAGCGAAGAACCCCATGCATGGATGGGTGGTGAGGTCCCATATTGACTATCATAAGATCTTTTCCTGTAACAGGTCTCTTCATACGTTTTTCCTTGATTCGTTCTAGCATGAATTATATTGCTGAAAAAAAAGTTTATGAAAAAATTAAAAATATAAAAAATTAATTAATTCACAATTTTGTAATTTAACGAGTTTTTAATTCCCGAATATTCAACTGATTAATTAATTCTTTATAACGTACTCTATTTTTTTTTGACAAATAAGCCAGCAGTCGTTGACGTTTTCCCAGAATTTTTCGTAGACCCCTCTGAGATAAATAATCTTTTCTGTGCAATTCCAAATGTGAAGTAAGTCTTCGTATCTTATTAGTGAAACTGAATACTTGAAATTCAACAGATCCCCTGCTTTCTTCTTTTTTTTCTTGAAATGAAATGAATGTATTTTTTATCATAAAAAGAAATCCTTCCCTTTTTTATATGAATTGAAAGATATGAGTTTTACTGATCAGTAATAATAGTGGTATTTTTTTGTACAAGGACCTTAATTTAATTAGCAACTTTTTATTCTTAATTTTATTAAAAAGTATAAATTTAGATCTAAAAAGGAGGATTCTTTTAATTTATTTATGTATCTGTTCTGATTGGTATCTACGTCATTGATTAAATTAATCTCATGTATAAAGATTTAATTTAAAACAATCCCTCATATTTGTGCATACAGTTGTTTTCATATACCGTAACTTAATATATTATATTCATATACCCTAACTTAATATATTAACTTAATATATTATATTATATATAGTAAAAAGATATATAGTAAAAAGGATCTATTATTAATGAATTTTAAATCGTGTATACATATGTATTCTTATCATACTGAAACGATTTCCGTTAGTAGTATTAAACCAATAGCGATTCATACAAGCTAAATCTTCTAATCTAAAGTTGGGCCAAAGAAAGGATTTTAATTTACTGAGGTTTTTTTTATCCTTATCAAGATCTTTCTTTTTATGCAAAACTGTGGTCCAGTTTTGAATATTCTTATCAAATCTTGAATTTATATCCCCCGTATTTTTTTTTTTTAAGCTGAAACAAATTAGAATTCGAAATTCTCTACGTCGTTTAGGGGATAGAATATTTTCCGGAACAAAGAAATCATAATTCTTTTTTTTTTTTTTTACTGTTTTGTTTTGATATTTTGTAATGGATTTTTCAATTTTTTTTTTGTATCTTTTACTTTTTTTTTGTTTATTTTTATGAACCAATGAAATATCTATGGTTCTATATATCATAAGTTGTCCATCGTTTTTTACAGACAAACGTACAGGTTCAATAATAAAAATTCCTTTTTTCATTAATTTTGCAAAAGTGAAATTCTTCTCAATCATTAGAATGTCTAGACTCATCTCCCCTCTTTCAATCGAAGATATCGCTATATCGTTTGGATTTTTTAGTCTAACCAAGAGACAGTATACTTTTACATTATTGAGAATTTTTTGATTAAAAAAACAATTCCAGCGCAATTGAAAACGCGAATACCGTGTGAGAAATAAATCGAGTTCCGCTTCTGTATTGCTTTTGTATTGTTTTTTATTTTTACGTTTTTTTATCTTCGATTCCGCATAATTTTCTTCAATATTTTTTTCTTGGTTTGATATAGCTGGTTCAGGATTTCTTTTTTTTTCTTTATCTGATTCAAGCTCTCCTTGACCCGCCGATTCTTTTTCTTCTTTATTTAGATTATAAAATTGAGGGGATTTTTTTTCATTTGATCGTATAAAACCTTTTTTCTTTCCAGTGATCTTTTTATTAACATTTTTGTTTTCATTAAAATTGAAAAGAAGTAATTTAATTGGTATCACCCAAGGTTTATTTTTATATGTACTAGAAAAAAATAAAAATTCTGGAAAGAAAAAAAATTCAAAATTTGTTATACGACGATTTATTATTTCTTCATTCATTCCCATCCAATCAAAAAAGTTTCTTTTTTTCTTGGCACGACCCGCCTTAGTTATTTTATCGATTCTTTGATAATTCTTAACTTTAGTCTTAATATATCTTTTTTTACTCTTGGTATCAATCCAGGGCTCAATATTTATTTTTTTTCTAAACCAAAAGTTTATAATTCTCCAATCCAAATATTTTCTATGCCGGATGTCCCCTATACCCCTAATATTATATTTTTCTAGAAAAAAAGAGATTAAACAATTATCTAGAGTAATACCTATAGACATGTCAAAAAAATTTTTTTCTGTAGAATGAATAGATTTGTAGCAAAAAAGATTATATATAGAATCTTTTTTTAAATTATGTTTTGGATTTAATAACGAGTCCGCTTTAAAAAAATTTTGTTTTTTGTAATTATCAACTTTGTTTTTTTCATATGAATCCTCTTTGGTTAAACTTGTCTTTAGAACTAGCGAGTCTTCATTTATTTTCTTTTTCCATTTTTGGGTTACTAATCTAGCCCACGCAACCTGAGGTAAATTGTATTGATAATGACTTCGTAACCAGTTTTTCCATGAATTTACTTCGGAATTTAAAAGTGTTTTATCTTTTAATTCATAATGAAAGATTCCTTGTTCTTGAAAAAAACCCTTTATTTGATTCTTAACAAAAAAGGATGTTATGCATATGTTATATTCAAGAACAGCCTTTAATTTCGAAAAGTTACTAACTTGAATTTTTGATAATTTGTAAAATACATATGCTTGTGATAAAGAGCGTAGGTCATAACAAAAAAATTTTTTTTTTGAGATTAAATTTTTTATAGTCGAAATAAAATAAATGGTATTTTTTTTTTTTAATTTTTCTCCTCTTTCTTCATCCTTGTAAATATATTTATCAATAATTGTTTTTGTTGATTCAAAAAAAAGTTGTGTAGTAATTCTTGGAATATTAATGATACCTAGAAAAATAGCTATAGACAGTTCTTCGATGTAAAATTTTATAAAAAAAACGGATTTACGAATTAATCGGGTATTTTGTCTTTTGAATGTCTGCCAAAATTTTTTTGATGACTTAATTATTTTATAACCATAACGCGATTTGTTACAACTATTTGTTAGGTTTTGTTTTTCTTTGGAAATTTCTTCTATTTGATTTCTGATTGTCTTTATTCTATCAATCAAATTTTTTTTTTTTTTTTCGCTGAGTGAACAATTTATCCACTCCGTGGATTTATTTTGAACAGATAGTTCATGAATCATCTGATTACTCATTATTGAATCTTTTTTAGTTTCATTTAATTCATATATTTCTCTCAGGCCAAATAATGGAATTAGATTTCGTTTTGAAAGGTTTTTCATTTTTCCTTTTATAAAAAGAAAGTTTTTGATAATCCAGTGTTTAATTTCTTTTGCGACTTTTAGTAAAATTGTTGCTCTTTCTTTGAAAATCCTTAAAACCAGAAAAGACTTAGTTTTGAGTTTTTTTATTCTTTTTTTTAATTCTTTAGAAATAGGTTCAAAAAAAGAGGGCTTTTTTTGGGCAGAACCAAACGGTAGTTCGGTTTCCATCCCCCAAACTGTTAAAAAACAAAAATCGTTTTTTTCTACTTTTTCTTTTGTTTTTTTTAGTCGAACCTTCCGAGATGATTGAAATTTATATTTATGCCAAGGTTTAAGATAAAAAGGAAATAGGATTTTTATCTGAATACCATCCGTTAACCAGTTTCTTGGAAATTCTGTTTCGGACAGTTGAACCCCATTATAAGTGCATTTAACATGCATTTCACGTTTCCAATCCTTTAAATCCTCGGACCACTCGGGAAATTGAAATAATAACATACGGATGCTATTTTTAATTATTATCAATAAAGGTAATATAATATATTTTCTAAGAATAGATTGAGTTACTAAGAGAGAGCCTCTTATTATTTGAGCAAATAGGAAGCTATCCCAAGTTTCTGCAATTTCTATCCGTTTTTTTTCTTCTATTTTTGATTGTTCTTCTTCTTTTTTTTCAACGTTTTTTTTTTTTTTTTTCCACATGAAATTTCTAATAATTTTTTTTTTTAGCCCCCATATATCAAAAGAAAAAAAAAAAAGTTTATCTATTCTATCAAAAAAAAGGGGGGAATGTACTTTTGCTTGAAAAAATTCCCAAATAACAGTTTTACGCCTTTGGGAACGCATGGAGCCTTTAATTATCTCGCGACGAAAATCAGATTGTTGTGAATAACGGATCAAAGCCATTTCATTTTTTTGATCAGAATCTTTATTATCCTTGAGATTAGTATAAATCTCGTTATGCGGCTCTTTATCAGTAAAAACAACTACACGTTTTGCTTTTCTTGAACGAATTCCAGGCTCCATAGGTACATTTTCTTCAGTTTCGCCGTCCAATTCTTCCAACTCACTTTTTAATTTGTATGACCATCGAGGAACTTTTTTCTTGATTTCATGGAAATAAAGTAAATTTTTTATAAGAGTTTGATCGTTGCTATCCGTTATCACGACATCAAATAAAAATTTGAAAATTTTTATTTCTTCTTCTGAATTAATTTTATCTTCTTGGGGTTCGGAAAAAAAAATAAATTTTTTCTCAAAAGATTTTATATTAAATTTTTCTATTATTTGCTCAAATTTGTGATAATTAATCTTCAGAAGTATACCATGAATCTTGTTTATCCAAGAACCTCCTATATTAGTTTTTATATAGGTTTCGTTTAAGATTTGGAATTGAGGTAATTTTTTGATTCTTCCGCGAGAGAACCCATGCAAAAATGGATCATAAATTTTAGGTAAATATTCTTTTTTAGTTTCGTTATGACAAAATCGAGTAGTTTTTTCCAGTATATTTTCAACATACCCTTCCTTATCTAAAGCTTCAATTCGATTTAAAAATTCTTTTTTTAAGTTTTCCTTTTTTTCTTCATTGATCAAACTCCAACAAGTATAAACTTGTTCAGAGGGTGCTTTTTCTCTTTTAAATGAAGGTATCTTTTTTTGGATCATTTCAAAAAAAGTTGAAAGATTGGGGGGATATGTAAAAGATATTCGTTCTTTTCCATCACTTCGGCATGTA